TTACAGCTAATAACTACTTATTAATGTTTGTTGGTTGAGAGGGTGTTGGGGTTTGTTCATATCTTTTAGTATGTTTCTGATTTACTAGAATAGCAGCAAATCAAAGTTCTCTTTCAGCATTTTTAACTAACAGAGTAGGTGATTGTTTTTTAACTATAGGTATGTTTGCGATTTTATGAGCGTTTGGTAATTTAGATTATGCAACTGTATTCTCATTAGCTCCATACATGAATGAAAATGTTATTACTATTGTAGGTATATGTTTATTAATAGGAGCTATGGCTAAAAGTTCTCAAATAGGACTTCACGTATGACTACCTATGGCGATGGAGGGTCCTACACCCGTTTCTGCATTAATACACGCTGCCACTATGGTTACGGCAGGTGTTTACCTATTAATGCGTTCATCTCCTGTAATTGAATACAGTTCAACAGTTTTAATGTTATGTCTATGATTAGGTGCTATTACAACAGTATTTAGTTCTCTAATTGGTTTATTCCAACAAGATATTAAAAAAGTTATTGCTTATTCTACAATGAGCCAGCTTGGAATGATGGTTATAGCTGTAGGTTTATCTTCTTATAACGTGGCATTATTCCATTTAGTTAATCATGCATTCTATAAAGCATTGTTATTCTTAGGTGCTGGAGCAGTAATTCATGCTGTAGCAGATAATCAAGACTTTAGAAGATATGGTGGATTAAGACCATTTTTACCACTTACTTATTCAGTTATGCTTATAGCTTCTTTAAGCTTAGTAGCTTTCCCATTTATGACAGGGTTCTATTCAAAAGATTTTATTCTTGAGTCCGCTTACGGTCAGTATTATTTCTCTGGTACTGTTGTATATATAATAGCTACTATAGGAGCAATGTTTACTACATTATATTCTGTAAAAGTGTTGTATTTAACATTCTTAACTAATCCTAATGGACCTTTAATCAATTATGAAAAAGCACATGAAGGTGATATCTTTATGAGCCTACCTTTAATGATTTTAGCAGTATTCTCTATATTCTTTGGGTATATTACAAAGGATATGTTTATAGGATTGGGTTCAGGATTCTTTTCAGATAATGCTTTATTTATACATCCTTCTCATGAGATAATGTTAGATACTGAATTTGGAGTACCAACTCTATTTAAGTTATTACCTTTAATATTCACTATTTCATTAAGTGTAATTGCTATAGTGTTATCTGAATACTTATCTACTATATTAATTGGTTTTAAATTATCTAGAGTGGGTTACAACATATTTAGTTTCTTTAACCAACGTTTCTTAATAGAGCTATTTTATAACAGATACATTACAGGTATCATATTAAAACTTGGTGGACAAACTACTAAAGTAATAGATAAAGGATCTGTAGAGTATTTAGGACCTTACGGGCTAGAGAAAGGACTATTGAATATAAGTAATAACATTGCTAGATTAAATACTGGTGTTATTACATCATATGCATTATATATCTTAATAGGGTTAATCGCTTATCTTTTATTTAGTTCATATATTAATAGTTCTAATATTATATTAGTATTAGTTATCTCATTATCCTTAGCATTGTTTCAAAGTAAAGAAAAATCTATTACCTTCAAAGGTGATAGTTTATAAAGTTCTACTGGTCTAGAGGAGACATTATCACAATTGTCCTTATATTCTAGTAAATTACCTGGTATTGATGGTTTGGCAAAAGAGGCAAATGTTGATCTTAATTCAAAAGGGTCAGGTGATGAAATGAACAAGATAGCTGAAGTGGTAGAACGAAAAAAAGAAGTGGTTACACACTTGAAAGAAGAAGTAATGAATATGGCAAATACAGAGTTACAAAAACCAAATATTACACCTGATGAAGTTGAAAATATTAATGCTATTAAAGATGATGCTATAGCTGTAGCAGAGAAAGCTGCAGAAATTCTTGCTAGTGGTATGGAAATTGCTCAATCTATATTCTTTTAAGGATTATGCACAGAATAGTATAATAACGGTTAAATGACCATAAACTTGTTATAAGACTATTTTAGCTAATCACATAACAAATCCCAGTCGATCTATCTTTAGAGCTAGCTGGAATATTGCAGTTACCTACTGTAAACGGCAATTAGGGGGAGAAGATAAACAGATGTTTAATAAAGCCCTTTTATCTTCCCCCGTATGGGGGAGGAAAAATAAAAAGATAATGATAGGGATTTACTCTATTAGGAGAGCATTCGGGTTTTCTTTTTAGTTTATAAAAAGAATAACGTTAAGTGTTCAAATCACTTATTTCTCTTAACTTATTATAAAACTATATACTTACTTTAATAAAGGGGGTAAGTTTAATGCAAATGAATATTAAAATAGGTTAACAAGCATGGAACATTCTAGTAATGTATCGGGCCTATATATAAAAAACACGTTTACCCTTAATTATAAAATATATAATCTATGCATAGTAAATAGATAATTAACATGATTCATTAAAATATACTTTTAACTATATGTAATTTTAAGATCATTTTTTTTTATTTAAAATGTTATATTTTCCAACGATAATTTCTGTTCTTGAAGTATTGGCTGTTACTGTACCTGTTTTACTAACAGTAGCTTTTGTAACTATAGCTGAGAGAAAAACAATGGCTAGTATGCAAAGAAGATTGGGACCTAATGCAGTGGGTTGATATGGTCTACTTCAAGCATTCGCTGATGCTCTTAAACTTTTATTAAAAGAGTATGTTTCTCCTACACAAGCCAATATAGTATTATTCTTCCTTGGTCCGGTTATAACTTTAATCTTCTCATTATTAGGATATGCAGTAATACCTTATGGTCCTGGTTTAGTGTTACTAGACTATAATCTGGGTATATTATATATGTTGGCTGTGTCTTCATTAGCCACATATGGTATATTATTAGCAGGATGATCAGCTAATTCTAAATATGCATTCTTAGGATCATTAAGAAGTACAGCTCAATTAATTAGTTATGAATTAATTTTAAGTTCTGCTATACTTTTAGTAGTATTATTAGCAGGTAGTTTAGACATAACTGTTATTATAGAGGCTCAAAGAGCTATTTGATATGCAGTACCTTTATTTCCTATATTCATTGTATTTTTCATAGGATCTATAGCAGAAACAAATAGAGCACCTTTCGACTTGGCAGAGGCTGAATCAGAACTAGTTAGTGGGTTTATGACAGAGCATTCCGCTGTTATTTTTGTATTTTTCTTTTTAGCTGAATATGCTAGTATAATTCTTATTTGTATTTTAAATAGTATTTTATTTTTAGGTGGTTATCTGTTTGACTTTAACTATTATCTATATCCTTACTTTTATTTACTACAATTTATTGCAGGAGATAGTTATATGTATTTAACAGAAAATGAAACTAATTTTAATGTAATTGACTTTGATAATTACAACTCAGTAATAGGAACAACTATAAGTGGTGTGGTAATAGGTCTTAAAACTTGTATAATGGTATTTGTATTTATCTGAGCGAGAGCCTCATTCCCACGTATACGTTACGACCAACTTATGTCCTACTGTTGAACTGTTCTGTTACCAATAGTAATTGCATTTATTATACTAGTCCCATGTATATTATACAGCTTTGAAATAATGCCTGTTAATATACCTTTACTTTAATGTATTTTTATCTACGTATAGCTACTTTTACAACAAAAGTGCACCACCTATTGAGGAGGAAAATGGAGATCCAACTCCTTTGAGAAATTATACAAATCTTCACGAAGAATCTACAGTAGAACTATTAAACAAGGATTTAAACTCTTTAAGTGGTATATACGCATTTAAGTATAATAATACTAGCAAAATATATATAGGTAGTTCTAATAACTTATCTATAAGAACGGTAGAACATCTGGGAAATAAAATCGAAACTCTAATATCTATTTGCAAAATGCTTTAAAAAACATGGCTTAAATAATTTTACTTTATTTTAGAGATATTACCTGTAAAGATTTAAGAGCTAACTTATAGCTCACAAGCTGAACATTATGCAAATTGAATTAGAACAAAAGTATTTAGATCTTTACATAAATAAGTATAATATAGATCCAATTACTGGTAAACCTAGAGTAGGCTCTAAACATACGGAAGCAACTAAAAAGTTAATGAGTAAAATAAGAACGGAAAATCCTTATTTATTAAATAAAACACACAGTCCTGAATTCATTGAAAAATTTCGAATACGTATGGGGTATAGTGTAAGGTGTACTCCAATAGCCCCCAACAAAGGGATATGAAATAAATCGAAAGAGGGCGTTATTTAATAAGCTAAATCCTGAGATGGATTAAGATTAACAAAGCGTGATAATGCCTTGTAATATACCTTTTTTGTAAATTAAACAAATATATGTACATAAAAAATTATATTATGGAAATAAACTATGGGAATAAATTATGGAAATAAATAATATGCCTTCCTATAGATAATGGATTTCTGTTGCGGTTTATCCTTTTTTTTCGGCATAGAAGTAGTAATTATATACTTTTATATTTTATAGTTACTACTAGTCCTCTTATCTTTTTTTTTAGTAAATTCGAAGACTCGAATTTACGTCGAAAAAAAATAAAAGAAGGGTTGAAAAAAAAAGAACATGTTCTTTTTTCTACCTATAAGGGACTAGATAAAAATACAACTAATATAGCTGTAGATATTAAAGATACACACAATATTAAGTAAATATATTGTTCTATAAAATGTGAAAAATCTAGTTAGCATTAATTAATGACTGCTAACTCAACCCTTTAACCCAAAAGTACCATTTCTTGTCTTAGAATTAATAAGGGTATATTGTACATTAGATTTAGCATAACCTCTTAGCATAGTAGATGGTTTATTATTAAATGAGGAACGTATGTTTTTTAAGCTACCTGCATATCTATACTTAAATACTGCTCTCATAGCTGTTAAACGTCTTGTTAATCTACCTGATGCTTCAAATCTTACACCACTTACTACTTGTTGTTTTATAGTATTTATAATATTGTTTTTATTCATTGCTTCAATACTATCATCGAATGTTATAAGTGTATGTAAATCAGGTATTCTTACCATTTGCAATATAGCTTTTCTTAAAACTCTTACTGCTTTATTTTTTCTATCTCTTAATTTTAGAGCTACTGCGGATGAAAAAACGTCACTGTTTAAATGTATAGATCTTAATTCAACTAAGTTAATTTCTACCTTTTTGTTATACAATTTTTCAATTAAACTAATTAAACCAAAATTTCTTAAGTTTAGATTTAAGCTATTAAATTTAGATTTATTAAAATTAAGCAGTTTTAATGAATTAAATAATATTTTTTGTAATCTAACTAATTTTTTTAAAAGTCTAATGTTATAAGTAGGTATATTACTTAATTTAAGGTATTTTCTCCTTAAATTTACTAGGAAATATCTTATTAAATTGTTATTTGTTTTAAAGAAAACCATATTTCATTTTCTAAAAATGAAAAAGTTATTCTTTAATAAGGAAGGTATTCTGTTTTTATGGTTTGGTACAAATCCTCTTTTTATTTTATTTTTATAAAAATTAACTCATCTAATCGTTTTTAATCTTGTAGGTGTGAAATGTTTTTCTGAACGATCCTCTAAAAAAATTTTTTTTCCACCTATCATCAGATTTTCAGCCATAAATAATCTAAAATCTTCTAATCTTGTAGGTGTAAGATATTCCGAAAATATTTTAGATCCGTTGGCTATTAGACCTCCATCTAAAAATATTTTATCTCCATCAACTATTAATTTTCTGTATTTTACAAGTACAAGAATTTTTAATATAAATCACTCAATAGATGATTTTTGTTTATTGTATAAATACAATGTAATAAAAAGTTTAGTGTTAGTATGGTTTAGTTCAGCTCTACTTGCATAGATTTTATTAGCTGAATAACGAATCTTGTTATCACGTCTACGTTTAAAGAGAATTTTTATTTTATCTTGTAACATATTACAATAACTTCTAAGTAATGTATTTAATACTGCATCCTTACTTATTAAAGATTTTAAGTAGGATTTATTGTAAGAGTATACACTACTTAATCATTCTTTACTAGAAGAATGGTGATAAATATTATTATTATATTCATCACTTTCAGAATTACTTTGTATTTTATTATTTTTTTCTATAATATAGTTAGTATTTAATGATTTATCATTAAAATTATATTGTTTATTTTTGAATTTGTTTAACATAGAATGTTATTATGAATTATTGGTATAGATTAGGGCAAAGCAATGAAAATTATAAGTTTAATTAAAAACATTGTACATTCTTAATAAATTGCTATTAATTTGTAATATTAAATAGCATATATAGTATATGGTAGAATGATTACATATACTTAAAAAATCTTGAGAAATAAGTGATTTGAACACTTAACCCGTTTTCTTTTTATAAACTAAAAAGAATACCCGAATGCTCTCGTAATGGAGTTAACCCTTTTATTCTCTTTTTTTCCTCCCCCATACGGGGAAAGATATAAGGCTTTACCAAACCTAAGTTCATATTCTGCCCGATTGCTATAAATATAAATCTATCTTGCAATCTTCCAGCAAAAAAAATATTTATCTATTGGAATTTGTTATAGTTTTGCCACATGTATTTTAAACACAAGCGAACAGTTTCCATAACATGTTTATTGTAAAAACCTATTAAAGTTTAGGATCCTCAATAATATATGGATACAAATAAGAATAATCATACAACATCAACAAAATGTCAGTAAAGAATTCCGGCTTCTAATCCTAGGTGATGGTTATTTGTTAAATGATATGCTAATACACGTCATAAACCAACAGCTAAAAATGCTGTACCAATCATAACATGTAATCCGTGGAACCCAGTTCCAAAGTAGAAACATGATCCAAAAGCTCCATCTGAAATAGTGAATGATGATACTGAATATTCAACACCTTGTAGTGCTGTGAATATAGTTGCTAATATAATAGTATATGCTAGACCATTTAAAGCTTTACTTCTTTTTCCGTTAATTAAAAAGTGATGTGCATATGTAACAGTAAACCCTGAAGCCAATAAAAGCACTGTATTTATTAACGGTAATTCAAAAGGATCAATAGCTTCAATTCCCATAGGAGGTCATGAAGCACCTAACTCTACTGCAGGTGAAAGAGCACTATGGAAAAATGCTCAGAATATAGCTAAGAAGAATAAAGCTTCAGATACTATAAATAAACCAACACCAAGATTTAACCCTCTTTGTACAGCAAGAGTATGGTGACCTATATATGTACCCTCTGCTATTACATCTCTTCATCAGAATGACATAGCTAATATTAGTGATATTAAACTCATCATTAAATTGTACTCTGCATAAGCAAAACCATGGAATGATAATACTGCAGATGTAGTAAGGCTTAATAAGCTAATTGATGTATATAAAGGTCATGGAGAAGGAGATACTAAATGAAAAGGATGTGCTTGAAAATTACTTCTATTTAATTTTAACATGATATATAATAATAAGTTCATAATACGTCTTTTTTTCTTTTTTTTTCTAGCCCCTTTAGGAAGACCCCCGATGGGGCTCATCCTGGCAGGGATAGTAATTTCATAGAAATTACGTCGAAAAAAAAAACAAAACCACAACCAAAACACTCCGCATAGCTCTTCTAGGCTAACTCCTAGCACTAACTATTTTTTTTTATTGTTACTTCTCTTAGAGTAAAAACATATAAAACTATGAGAGTATAATGTTACACTATTTTTTTTTATGATCAGATAAAGATCTTTATTTACACAATCATGATTAATCAGAAGTGTATTGTTTTTTGTCAAGTTAACTGTATTACTATTTTCTACAACTGTCTCTTGAAGTCTATAGCTACTTGTATTATAAAATCTTATATTTTTATAATCAAAAGATTTTAATTATGAATACCTCTTCTAGATACACCAACATTATTAAAAGTATTGACATTTCTATTATTAACTTTTACAAATTTACTTGGATTTTCTTTAAAATATTTTTTTATATTTTTTATATCTTTTTCCGTTTATTTTTCATTCATTTCACTTTTCAAATTTTTAGATCTTGAAAGATATGCATAAATAAAACAAAACTCACTAGTTTCATCGAGGGTTATTGTTTTAATAAACAAATCCAATTTTTTTTTTTTCTGTAAGATCAAAAAAGGCTTATTCAAAACTTATCATCATTATAAAAAGATTATGTTATAATCTTAGAGTAGAACAAAAGGGAAAAAAAGTGAAAGACGCCCTTAACCGTATAACCTTCCACTATTAGATATAATAATCTTCGAACTTACAGTATAAAAAGATATATTCATACCTCCACAGGTATTTTTATTATTTTCATAATTTTATTATTTTTTTTAATTTTATTTTGTTAGCCAAAAATGATATATAAAGTGCAGCAAAAGCATAGATAAATAACCAAAAAGGATAGATAAAGACCCCAAGCCCTCCCTCACCATTTCTTTTACAATTGTTTGTACAATTTATAATGTATATAGTCCATGGTTACCACGCCTTAATCTATCCAACCTTATATATTAAACCTAACTATAAAAATTAAACCTAACTATTAACTAAGTCTTAAAGGCTGTTATTACCTCCTATCTATAGATTAGCCAACTCTTTTCTAAGAGGAGTTGAGTTTAATCATTTAGTTCTCAATCCATATTCATTTTATTTATAATCCCAATTGATTAATTTTAACCTCTTAATATTAAAATCAATACTATTGAAATCAATACTATTAATATAGACTATAAATCAACTAAAATTTAAATAATAAAAAATAGAAATTAAACTCATATAATCCACAAAAACATTAACACCTAAGTAATAATTAATAATAAATCTAGTAGTAAACCCAATAACGAATATAGGTAAAACTTTAGGAAATTTTACAGTAAGCCATGTAATCAAATTACATTTAAATTTAGTAAGTGGTTTCTGTTTATGTGTACTCATGTGTTTCTTAGTAAATACTTCCTATTGATTATTTGAAGATCTATTTACTCGTTTCTTTTTTATCTTCCTTTATCATCAAAAATCAATGAGGTGTAGGTGTTTTCCCATTACTATATGAAGAAGTTTGTCTACTATCTATAGTTAGTGCATTTTTACCTAATTCAAATATAAACCCTAAAGTCAATAGTACAAAAAATACCATCATAATAACTAAACCATAAATATCATTAGTATAACTACTTACACTATAAGGATATACAAGTAAGATTTCTAGATCAAATAGAAGGAAAAGAAGACCAAATATGAAAAATGAAACACTAAACTGTGTTCTATTTTGCCCTAAAAATGAGTGGAAACCACATTCGAAAACACTATCTTTTTCTTGATAAGGATTATGTGGTGCTAATATTAAATTAACAGCTAATAATATAATAGCTAATATAGGTATAAAGATAATAAAAAAAGTTGTACTTGTCATTTATAAATTAAAAAGTATTAATGCTAATATATTAGCTAAACTTAATAATTCTTCAGGTATAAAAATAAATAATGTTATTACTAATGTAATAACTGAAATAGATAAACTTAAGGAAGTTGATATAACAATGTTGTTTATTTTAATATTAACTTTTTTAACAATAGAATTTTTTTCAGTTATTAAACCATCTGCATTAAAATCCTTTAGTTCCTCGTTTATAAGGTAATCTGGTTTATCAAAAAAGATTTGTTTTATTATAGCTAAATAATATACAGCACTAATAACACTTGTTAATATAGCAACTAAGGCCATAAAGATATACCCGTTATCAATAGCTGCACTTAAAATCATCTGTTTACCAAAGAACCCTATTAAAGGTGGTATTCCTGCAAAAGAAAATAAAGTTATCCCTAAACTTAAGGCTATTATAGGATTTATATAATAATACCCTTTCAACTGATCAATAAGTTGAATAGGAGAGTTATTAACATCACTTAAATTATCATTGTTTTCATTAGTATCTTCTTGATTTCCAATAGTCTTTGTGGATTTAGTATTATCTACATAACAATATAGAGAGTAACCTATTGTTAATATCAACATAAAAGCATTTAAATTCGAGATAGAGTATTGAATTAAATAGAACATAAAGGCTTGTGTTGACTCTACAGTGTGTATACTTAAACCTAATAGTATAAACCCTACATGTGATATTGTACTAAACGCAAAAAGTCTTTTTATCCTAGATTGTGTTAACCCGACCACGGTTCCTACAACTAAAGATAAAAGAGAACTAAATAATAAGCTTGTAGTTCAAGAAAAATCTAGGTCTAGTATTGGTTTACTAGTGTAATGAACTAATTCTAATAAGAAAATAAAGATAGAAATTTTAGCAATGATAGCCACAAAAGTAGTAACAACAGTAGGAATTGCATCGTATACATCAGGGCTTCAGAAGTGGAATGGTGCAGCGGAAACTTTAAATAAAAATCCTACAGCTATAAATAATAAACTTATGTGTATATAGTAAGATTTATATCAATAAAGTAACCCTGTAATGTTTTCTTTACTTACATTAGATATGCTAGTTATGATATACAAGCTGTCTAAGTTTGTTGTACCAGAATTTGCATAAAGTAAAGCTGTTCCTAGCAGTATAAAACAGGATGATAGTCCCCCTAGTAAAAAATACATAAGACCACCCGATGTAGCGGGTTCTGAATCTCTGTAGATAGTTGATAATAAATACAGTCCATAACTTTGTAATTCTATAGATAGAAATATGGATACTAAATCACTAGTAGAAATTAGGAAAACACTACCTGTAACTATAAATAAGATAATTAATGAGTATTCTATAATTTTAAACTGCTCTCCCATTTTATTTAAAAGTAAGGTTCCGTAATAGATTAGTTTTGAAAATAATAATCTAGCCGGGCTGCTGTATTCTTTTAATCAAACTTTTCTAGGGTAGAAGGAAGTTAATAATAAGATAACGCTAGTTATTAAAAAGATAAAAAGGTGGAAAAAATTCGTAGTAGCTGTCGTATGGAATAACCCACCGAATATTCCTACACCTTTTGCCAAAAATAAAAGATATAAATTATCGTAAGCTATAAAAGCTGAGATTAGTAAAATAGTAATAGTTGCTCTTGAATAAAGTATAGATTTGTCTCGTCTTGATGTAATAGCATTAGATAAAAGTAATAAAATTAATGAGTTTAATAGCATACTCAGAATAGAGAGATTCGAACTCCCCTTTTACACATCTTACTTCTTGAATAAAAGATAGTAAAAATTACCCCTTAAATTATTCTGAAAAAAGTTATATGGGTGAATTATTCATCTAATTATAAAACTTTAGGCTGCTCTATAATTATTTGTAACAATGGTTGAAATAGAATTATACTTCCGGCATCGGAAATTAAATTATTAAACCAAAAGGTTGTTGGAGTTCACTTAAACTGCAAAAACGGTAGACATAAGTCTTTTATAAACAATTGAAGCCTTTAAAATGAATCGAACATTTATCAGAATATTAACAGTATTCCGCTCTACCATTGAGCTATAAAGGCTACTAAATCATATTATAAAATATCTAATCCCCAACAGGGGTTTTACCTTATAATTAAACCAGTAATTTGGCTAATTCCCTTCTATGATTTTTTATATTATTTTAACCTATTTTGAATACCCATTAGAATAAAAATTTCCCCTTTTCTCTCTGTTCCCTGCTTATATTCTACATAGAGTATTTTTTTTAAGGCTTTATAATGTTTCTTCCTTTTGATATTCGTTTAAACTTTAATAGTCCTAAGATATTTACTATAAACAATGGAAGCCTTTAAAATGAATCGAACATTTATCAGAATATTAACAGTATTCCGCTCTACCATTGAGCTATAAAGGCTACTAAATCATATTATAAATACCTAGTCCCCAACAGGGGCTTTATAATGTTTCTTCCTTTTCATATCCTTATTATATACTTATCATTCGCAAAAAGTAAAAAAAAAGTATGTGGTTTGAACTTAACTTTCCACGTGTAAAACAAATGTTCTCTTCCATGAGTTCTTTTTTTTTTTTTGTGGGGCTTTACTAATCATAAGTAAATCATAGATTAATCTTCTCCCCTAATTGCCTTTTACATTACGTAACTGCAATTTTCCAGCTTAATATAAACTTATTAACTGGGATTTGTTATACTATTAGGTAAAGGTGTTACCTTTCATAACAAGTTAACGGTAAAATAACCATTATTTTATAAAAATCTATAGAGATTTCTTAGATAAATTTTATCATACTATTGTTCTTGTAATCAAGATAAGAATTTCTCTAGAGATACAGATTCTACAACGATAGGCATAGAACTGTGTAAGATACCACAAATTTCTGAACATTGACCATAGAATGTTCCTAATCTGTTAATTAAAACAGAGAATTGATTTAATCTACCTGGGTATGCGTCACATTTAACTCCTAATGCTGGAATAGCAAATGAGTGAATAACATCTGCAGCAGTAAGAATAAATCTAGTGTGTGTAATTTCAGGAAGGATAACTCTGTTATCTACTTCTAACATTCTTAACGCTCCATCTTCTAAATCAGATTCAGGTACTAAGTAAGAATCAAACTCAACAAAATCTCCATCACTATTTAAGAAATCTGGGTACTCATAACTTCAATATCATTGGTGTCCCTCTGCTAATACAGATAATGAAGGATCTGTAACTTCATCCATTAAATATAATAATTTAAAAGAAGGGAAAGCTATTAATACTAAGATTAAAGCGGGAGTTATAGTTCAAATTAATTCGATTAATGTACCGTGGTTAAGATATTTGTTACTTATAGGTGATTTAGAACTATCAAAATTTTTAATAATAGCTCCTTGTATTCAACCTACACTAAATAAAATAGCAACTAAGTAATACATAATATTATCATGTAATTCTACTAAAGCTTCCATTTGTGGGCTAGCACTATCTTGGAAGTAAAGTCCTCAAGCTCTAGGTGCATCACATATAAATTCGCTTGATATAGTAAATAAAAAGCTTATACCTAGAAAAAGAGAACTTAATATACCACTACTTTGTAATGGTAAGCTAGTAAATGCGTGAGGTTTAGGTGGGCTATGTAATGCTCATTCTAATCCTGGAGCACATTTATCTTTAAGTATACGTAAGTAATCACTAAATAGTTGAGGAACGGCTCAAGGGTATCCAAAGATAGCTTTACCTTTAACAAGTTGTAAGTATACAATATGTAAGAATAATGCTGTAGCAGCTACAGAAATTATAGAACCGATACTACTAATAAAGTTTCAACCTGTAAAAGCATCAGGATAGTCACTAATTCTACGTGGCATACCTTGTAATCCTAAGAAATGTTGAGGGAAGAAAGTTAAATTACGTTTAAAAACCGGACTATCTCTTGACCATAAATATATGGCCTCTTTCGTGTAGTCTCTGAGGATCCTACTCATAATTACAATTATTTTGGTTTCCTGCTGATTATCTAGATATACTTAAGATTTTTAAACCATCTACTGATTGGTACTTAAGCCTTGTGAGAGTTCCCAGCATATAGAAAGATTGATAGGGGCTAATTTATTAATTTTGAGTTTCATTACGCGGTAAAGATTGTAATATTCAATATTCGTCATTTATGGATGTAAATTTATTTGTGTCTAAGTTCTTTTTAATTAATGTCCATCTTACTTTAAAATGTTGTCTAGCAGCATTTATAGAAGGGAATATTAATTCCTCATTCTTTTCATTATAACAAAAAACTAGGGCTCCTCCTATACCATACTGAGGAGATAATTTACCTTTTAAACCTTTAAAGGCATTATCATTTTTTAAATAAAATTCCTTTATACCTTCGCTAATAGCATTTTTGGTCTCATCTGAAGTAGTATATCCAAACTTAGGATGATTCTCTTTTCTCAAAGTTTCCTTTAACTTATTTATGGTATCAATACTATGAGTAAATCCGAAAGAGCTTCCTGCAATCTTTAATATGTTATAACTTGGCTCGTAATGATCGATTCACTTTTGTTCTAACTTTACACATTCTATTGCGTCTTTTTCACAAAACTCCAAAATACCTAAAGAAAAGTTATTAAGTCCATATTTCTTCATTGCTCTTATGAGTATTGTTGTACCAATTTTATCAGAATTTGCGTAATAAAAATGACTAACCATCCTTTTAGATAAATTAATACTACTACCTACATACAAATCATTGGTTACGTCATTGATAAATAAGTATACTCCAGATTTGTTTTTTAGCTCTTTGTAAATTTTTCTTTTACTTTCCTTAAGGTCTTTAAAATAGATGACAAAATTATTTGGTGAACTACCATTATTAGGACTCCCATTTGAAATATTTCTATTACATGCGTTTTTAAACTCAAAACCTCTTCCATTTAACCTAACCCCAGTGAATAAAACTCAGAAATGAGCTTTAGAGTAAAGTAAGTTATAATCTAATCCTAAAATTTTAGGAATTCAGAAGTATCATCCACTAAATAAGGCAAATACAGCACCCATACTTAAAACGTAGTGGAAATGAGCAACTACGTAGTAAGTATCGTGGAAGGCAATATCAAGTGACGCATTCGCAAGAACCACACCTGATAGTCCTCCAATTGTAAACATAAATACAAAACCTAATGCAAATAGTAATGATGGTATAAAGTGTAAAGAACCACCATAACAAGTTGCTAATCATGAGAATATTTTAATACCAGTAGGAACTGCAATAATTAATGTTGCAGCTGTGAAATAAGCTCTTGTATCCACGTCTAGACCAACAGTATACATGTGGTGAGATCAAACTACAAATCCTAAAATACCAATAGAACACATAGCGTAAACCATACCAAGGTATCCGAACACGCTTTTGTTAGAGTTGGCAGAAATTGTAGTACTAATTATTCCAAAACCTGGGATAATTAAAATGTAACAATATTTTGATTAAAGGAATAGCTGTGCAATATAACACAGTCTTTTCTCATTAATACTCAAAAACTTTTAGATCTTTGTTAGGACTTTATCTTAAGTTCTAGTAATTTCTTCATGACGGTTTATTAAAGATTTAATCTTTAGTATTTTAGATAGCCCTTTATCTGTTAAATGTTCTTTGTCTTGTATTAATCTATATACCTTTCTTCATCTTAAATAGCTTATATGCTTTCTAGATTGTAAGTGATATTGATCAAAATATTCTATAACCCTTTTAGCAGAACCGAAATTAGTGGAACCATAATAATAGGTATCTTGAGACTTCCTATATCCAATGTTTCCACCTAAGTATTCTTTTATCATATTTAACAATAAATCATTTTTTTGATCTATTTGAAAATTTAATCTTATTTCCGGTTTATTTCTGGTAATACGTTTAATAATTTTTATTTGAAAACTAGCATCCGCATCAGAAAAACCTGCTAATCAATGGTTATCCAAATTTTTACTTGAATCTATAGTAAAATTACTATTTTGATCTGCATACTTGGTATGACTTAATACATTATTAACTACTTGGTTAAACCTATGTTCTGTTTTTAACTTACCATTTATCAAGTTAATTACATTTAACATACCCTTTATATTAGATATTATTAAAAGGTATGCGTTTTTGTCCTTTACTTTTCTCACATTACCGTAGCCTAATCTTTCTTTCAAGTAATAGGCTAGAAATGCATCTGGAGAACTAAAAGTTATAACCAATTGTTGAGCTTTACTAAAATGACCATCCCCGTCTATTAATCCTGCTAAATAATAACCTAATTGTTCATTATTTAGAGGCTTCAAATGTTTAGGAACGTGATCTGACACACGTTTTACATTTTCTAAATTAACTAAAACTCCGTCGCGTAGAGTCTCTGAGGTTCCATTTTTTATATATAAAATGTTACCGGCTGATTTCCTTCATTGTTCTAACTTTTTTACTATGCCATTTAAGGAGGAGTATTTAGAACTATAAAGCGAAGGGGTCCCAGCATACAGCGACGTTAAGAGGCCTACATACGTAACCTCAGGATGTCCGAAGAATCAGAAAAGATGTTGGTATAATATAGGATCACCACCTCCTGCTACTTCAAAGAATGAAGTGTTAAAGTTTCTGTCAGTAAGAACCATAGTAATTCCCATTATTTTTGTTGATCTGCTGGATAAAATCCCATAGCTTAAAGAGTTATTCTTTAGCTTAAAAAGTTATTAAACTTAGTGCAGATACGCAGACACTCTCATGCCTGATCGGACCATATCTTATATTTTTACGTTGTAGAATTTTTGTAAATGATCTCAGGTAAAAATTTTTCTGTAATTATTCATACCTGATTTTATTTTTACTATTTTTTCCTTTCCTTGTATTGTATTGTGCTCTTTTCTATCAAATATATTTACTACTTCCATTCAATCTAAGGAATCTAAATGTTTAGTTCCAAACAAAGGGTATTTTAAAAGGTAATTTTTAGCATTAATATTACCTTTAATATTAGTAGTTCTAACTCTATACTCAGGGTTTGGTTTATCCGATCTTATTTTTTTTACTTCGGTATCTAAAAACTCAGCAATATAAGTTAAAAATTCTATATTATCAAAACCTTTATGATCTAATCGTCTTTGAGATATTTCTAATTTACATTCAAGTTTAGGATATTTACCTGAAAGAGTTGTTCTTACTTGAAAAGAAGCATCTGCTTCTATAAACCCTGACAACCATGGATTTGAATCTAATGGCTCTTTAGATATAGAGTATTTTTCAATACTAACTCCTTTATTTTCATTTAAAAAATCTATTAAAGCATTAAGACTGTGTATTTTAGGTGTTCTCATGTTTCCATTAATTAATGAAATAACGAATAATATACCATCATAGCTATTTATGGTTAAGATATAAGCGTCTACCCCTTTTTTTCTAGATAACGAACCTACACCCAATTCTTTTTGAATTAGTAAAGCTAAAGGTAAGTCTTTTAAATGAAAAACTATTTGTATAGAAGGATAATTTAATTTATCTTTAGGGGATCTCAAAGTTTTTGGTGTAATTATTGTACCATCACCTTCAATAAGCCCAGTAAAATAATAACTAAAAAGAGATTTGTTTAAATTTTTATTGTGCTTGCCGGTATGGATTGATCTAAAAGTTGCACATAAAGGAAAGGTTAAAGTTTCTAAACTACAACCAAAATATTTTGGCGTGTGGTCTCTGAGGTTCTCTAAAAAGTTCAAACTTAATAGATTACCTACTGATTGCGATATATTGATATATAACGGTTCCCAGAATACAGCCAAATTTAGAGCCGGCAGAATAAGTTTACCGGCTAAAACAGGTAATGATAATAATAATAAAACAGCTGTAATAACAACTGCTCAAGCAAATAAAATTAATTTATGTAATCTTATACCAGGACTTCTCATGTTAAATGTAGTTGTCATGAAATTCATAGCCCCAAGTAAACTTGATATACCAGAAAGATGTAATCCAAAGATAGCTAAATCCACACTTGGACCACTATGACTTTGTATTCCTGATAAAGGTGGATAAAGAGTTCACCCTGTACCTACACCATTTTCTATTCCACCTGCAAATAAGAAAAGAACAATACTAGGTATTAATAATAAGTAACTTATATTATTAAGTCTAGGGAATCCCATATCAGGTCCTCCTAATCCTAATGGAAGTAAGAAGTTACCGAATCCACCGATTAAAGCTGGCATAACCATAAAGAAAATCATAATAATAGCGTGAGCAGTAATAATACTGTTATATAATTGATTATCCGCAATATACTGAACACCAGGTCCTGATAGCTCTAATCTTATTAAAACAGAAAAGGCAGTTCCAATTAAACCTGCAAATAATGCATAGATTAAGTATAATACACCGATATCTTTAGCATTTGATGATAAGAATCATCTTTCAAATCACATACTAATCCCTGATGTTTTTATATTAAGGTTATTGTATTTATTATTTTTAGATAATATAACATTGCTTGTAGAAAAGCTATTTAAAGATGGGGAGCAAGGAGTCACATTTATCTAAAAAAAAAAATGTAGGTATATATCCTATTCATATAAGATATATTGCTAAAAAAGTTCATTTTACTACACTTTTATTGGAGAGTTATAGTAATAAAAAAAAAAAAAGAACATGTTCTTTTTTTAAACCTTTTTTTTTTATTCTTTTCGACGTAATTTCGAGTCTTTTTTTTCGACGTAATTTCAATGAAATTACGTCGAAAAAAAAAAAAACAAACGAAATAACTAAAAAAAAATAAAAGGGCTAGTTTATCCTTTTTAAGCGATAAACTGTGTAATTTTATTACAATTTACTATAACTATAGTAAAACTTATAAATTTGCAAGAGTCACACATGTTTATATAATAAATTACTTTACTTCATAATTAAGCTAGCCGTTGATTTACAAGGCAATATGCTGTACTATATTTTTTTATTGTGAGCTATCCTTATTCTTTTTTTAACAAACATTGATAGGTTTTTTTATTATTAAGGATTCAATCTCCTATGAGAGTTTTTATCTAAATCTTTTATGAGATTAGATATTTTTGTTTTTAATAGATGTAAGTCTGTATATACTTTATCCATATGCTCATCATTAAATGGTATATCCTTAGCGGTACGGAAAACAGCTTTCTCATGATTATAACATTGTCCATAGTAATAAGTTAAAGCAGATTGTAATCTATCTGCATGTGCATCTTTAAGCTGATCATCCAGTTTTAAACTTTTCAAATCCGTTATTTGTTTTTCAACTAGCCCTCACGGGCTTGTCCCGCAGCAGGGCAAGGCCCCGCAGAGGACTAGTGAGATTTCCTCCTTTAATTCTAGGTATGTTGAGGGAGTAAATGCACTGAAGATAACCTCATTTATTGGTGTGAGTTTATTATCAGTATTACTAGTTAATTTTCTGTCCTGCAACACAGAGTCTACTCTTTTATGTTGATAAAGTATATTGTCTACGATAAATTTATCTAGAACTTGTTTCATAATACTTTTATCTATCTTAATTTCATAATTACTGATTATACTTCCATTTAGAACTTGTTTTATATAACTACTATTTATATTTTTATCATTTAACATATTAAGTTTAACAGATTGTTTATGTCAATAGTCATTATTTAACAAACTTAATCTATTGGATTGAGTAAATTTACACTCATTAGGTATTGAGTTATAGTCTATGTTATTAGTCAATGTCTTCTTTATTTGCACAATATCCTTATATAAAGGGATTCCTTTATTGTTTAGGATACGCTCTAAAAAAGTTAATTTGGAAGACTTATTTTCTTTATTTATATACCTATATAATTTAAATAAAAGTTCACCTTATACTTTAAACTAAAGTTCTTTAAATTGTTATTCATAACATAGTAGTTATAATTATCAGAAGAGTAATATCTACCCTTAGTTATATATAAAATATCATAATATGCTTCAAAATTAAATAATAATCCAGGTGTACAAAAGAATAAGATTAATATACAATATAATAAGATTAATATATAATATAAATAAATATTTTAAAAAAGTCCCCAATTTTGTGTCATTACTATATTTAGTCACTCTATAATTATTAAATTTTTCAATCAATAGTATTAAGTTATGTATGAATCCGTATAACTGAATACCCATTCAAGTATACATATTTGTTTGTAAAAAAATTTGTATGACTAAAAGTAGTATTTAGTATGACTAAAAGTAGTATTTAGTATGACTAAAAGTAATCTTTAGTATATAATTATCGTGCTAGTCTTTAGTATATAATATACCGTGCTAGTCTTTAGTGTATAATTATATTTGATAGTATTTAATGTGCTAGTATTTATTATATAATTATACATACTAGTAATTAATATCTTTTTTACCCAAAACACTTTATTATAGTTAGTGTAGTTATGAGTAGTATAAGGTATGCATATTTTAGGGTCTGACTAAGTAATTAAGCTAAAATTATTCTTATAAATTATAATAGATTTATTTATATTATTTATAATTAAAGGTTTGGTATCCACCCATTTACCATATATTTTTACTTTAAGACGTTTAGTATAACTATTACTATTTATGGGGGGGGGGGGGGTATAGGGTTAGTTTGTAAAGACTAAATTCGCTCACTATGGAGGAAAAACCATCATTTTTATTTTGATAGTCTTGAATCCGATTAGACCCCTTCATTTGAACGTATCCAGATAACGCAAGTTTTTGACTGTATTTGCCTTGGATTTACTTCCATTCGATCAAATCTAAGATTTCGAGGAAGGACCTCCGAGAAATCCAGATTTGAGTGGCCGGCTAAGACGAAATCTCAGAATGAGATTGAGCGAAAGGCCTCGAATGGTAAATGATTCATTGACATAATAGTAATGATTATGTGATTTTGATCATCCGAAAATGAATGTTTCCAATAGCTCATGAATCCTGGGGCCCCAAACTTCGTTTAGACTTAAGGGGGTGTCCCCTTAAGAAACCCCATCCTACGGAAGCGATAAAGAAGTCTCGCAAGATTCTTCTTCTTTCTTCTTGCATTAATGATTCTTTCATTTAGGGATGATGAGTGTGTAATGGAACACAGGATAATACCGAGTTACATACAATACTTCAGTAGGTGAAGGAGCTCTATCAGATGGGTTTAAATACTGAATAAGGATGCTGGTTCTGAACTTATATCCGCACGTTGGATCACCCTACCGGGGTTGGAGAAGAAGTGTAGTAAGCGATCGTGTTATTAGACACAAAGGGAGGAATCACGGAAATTTGAAGGAATGTAAATCCATCTATAACTCACCAGCCTGCGATCGAAATAGTCTGACGTATGGAAGGCGTTACCCAGCTCGTTCCGGTGGACCATCACTTGAGTATGGTAGGTTTAATCTTTACCCAACACTGTTGATACTACGTGGGATCTCTCTGTCCGATTGGAGCTAGTGGAAGTGATAATAAAGAAACACATTTAAAAAAAAACATGAAAAGACAAAATAATTTATATACTCTGAATGGTAGATTTTTATCTTCCAGTTTACAAAGAAATCCTTCTTTTGCTTCTATTACTAATGTTAGATTTTTATCTACTAATTAACAAAACAATCCTTTGTTTGCTCCTATTCCGCATGAATATATACGTGATAAACAAAAAGTATTAAACGTTTATTTTAATCTAAATGAAATGGATCAATTTTTATTATTTTGTACAAGAATTAAAAGTAGTATAGATTGAAATACTAATTATACTGTTTATATTAAAGTTAGATATCATATAGACAGTTATTTTATGGGTGGGAATCCATTTGGATTTATATATGATTCTGAGAATAGTCTTAAGGATTTATATGATGCCTTTAGATATAAATTAGAGGTGTATTTTAAAGATTATAATCTATTCCCCTGCGGGGAATCCATTAAGGGTTCCCTAAGGGGAATCCCGCAGGGATTAGATGAAGATATTGTTTATGTTCAAATCACTTTTAGAAAGTATGATATACGAATACTAGCTGATTTTAGAAAAGACATTGAGTGGAATAAGGGTGATCCTGTAGGTGACGGTGGCGCGTCCATTTTCAGGAAGTCCACCAATGGATTTATATAGAATTTAATAGTAATGTAATGGGTATACTCTAAAACAAAACCCGAATGAATGGTTATGAAAACATATAACCCTTTTTAGGATTTACATATTATTTCTTCCGTTTTTTTTTTTCGACGTACTTTCTATGAAATTACTATCCCTGCCGGGAAGACCCCCACCGGGGGTCTTCCCAAAGGGTCAGCCCCCCTCGGAGCTAGAAAAAAAATAAGCAAAAAAGACTGAGGCTGCTGCGCTGAGGGAAAATAGAATGGTTTAATAGTTATATAACACATTATAACAAAAATTATATGGACTATATAAAATTTAATAGTAATGTAATGGGTATGCTCCAAAACAATACCCAAGTGAATAGATAGAGGGTTTTAAATAAACCATTTTACATTTACATATTATATGTTTTTATGAGATAATTAATAAGAAAGATTCTTATTAGTTTAATGGTAGAACAAGATACTTCTAATATCTGAATCTAAGTTCGAATCTTAGATAAGAATAACGATTTCTATAGTAATAGCTATTCATTTAACGGTATAGCTAGATTTATCTTATAAAAAAAATTCTTATTAGTTTAATGGTAGAACAAGATATTCCTAATATCCTAATCTAAGTTCGAGTCTTAGGTAAGAAAGATAGTTAGAACGAATAACTTTTAATTTACTATCCCCCAAAGGGACCCCCTTAGGGATAGTATTTAGTTAATAAATAGTATTTTACATTTTTTATTTTTATTTGAGTTTGATGATGGCTCTGAGTGAACGCTATGTAAATGCTTGACACATGCTAATCGAACGTCAATATTTAATTTGTATAAATTATGTATATTGAAGTGGTGTACAGGTGAGTAAGAGGTATTATGGCTACCTAAGAGTAAGGCAAAATAAATCCCTTATAATAACCATTTATTATTAGTGATTAACACTATATCTAATCACCCAGTGGTCGATTATATTGAAAAGTTTAGATATAAAGGTTAATAATATTAATAATAAATGTGTTTAAAAGAAATAGTATTTCGCTCTTAGTTGATTATTAATAACCATCGGATAAGTAGTAAGTATGGTAATGGCATATTTAGCTTGTGTCCGTAGTCAAGACTGAGAGGTCTATTGACCACACTGGGTCTGAAAAAACCCCAGTGCGTGTAGTACAGCAGTGAGGAATTTTGGTCAATGGCCTAACGGCTGAACCAGCAACTTGCAGGAATGAGAGTTAATATAATAAGTTTATTAACTTGCTTGACTAGGTCTTATAAAGTTCTGGATAAAGCTTATTATGAAAACTTTATATCCATAGGTCTCGACCAAATCTTGTGCCAGCAGTCGCGGTAAGACAAGGGAGACGAGTGTTATTCATCTTTAACAGGTATATAGGGTACCTAGACGGTGTGCAATGGCTTAAATAAGTACCTGGTACACTTGAGTTTGATATGTGAGAGGAATATGTCGGAATTGTTGGAGGAAAGATGAAATTTGTTAATACCAATAGGACTGATAACGGCGAAGGCAAACCTCTATGTACATGTACTTGCTATCTCTAAATTAGAGAGGAAAACAGCAATGTGCTATAACTGACGTTGAGGGACGAAGGCTCAGAGAGTGAAGAGGATTAGATACCCCCGTAACCTGGGCAGACAATGATGAGTGCCATAGGTTGGCTTTAAGGCGGAACTATAAATGAAAGTGGAAGCACTCCACCTCAAGAGTAATGTGGCAACGCAGGAACTGAAATCATTAGACCGTTTCTGAAACCAGTAGTGAAGTATGTTATTTAATTCGATGATCCGCGAATAACCTTACCACAATTTGAATGACCTAAAATATTTTTTTTTGAATTTTTAGACCACATGCGTTGCATGGCTGTCTTCAGTTAATGTCGTGAGATTTGGTTAGGTCCATTAAATTAACGTAAACCCTTGTTTTATTTATTATAATAAAGCAGCTCTCCGCTTACAATTGGATGTGATAATAGGGACTAAGACAAGTCATCATGGCCTTAATATTGTGGGCTATAGACGTGCCACATGTGCCTTTACAAAGGGATGCAATAATGCGAATTGGAGCTAATCCCTAAAATAGGATAAAGTATGGATTGTAGTCTGAAATTCGACTGCATGAAAAAGGAATTACTAGTAATCGTGAGTAATCACATCACGGTGAATTTTATCTCAGATAGGTACTAACCACTCGTCAGGCGCTGAAAGGAGTATGTGCAATAAGTTTGGTGGCTGCGGATTGCTAGTCTAAATGTACAGGTTTAGATCTTTTGGCAGAAATATCTTCGTATGCGTGACTCTAATTGGTGTTAAGTCGAAATACGGTTCGGGTTGGGGAACTAGCCCGGGATTAATGAATATTAACGATACACCCAAAAAAAAAAAAGTCTGTGCAAGGAGCATAAATTATTATCAATTTATATGGTTCAAATCCATAAACATCTGTGCAAGTAGCATAAGTTGTTAGTTATTTATATGGTTCAAATCCATAAACAGGCTCATAAAAAGTTTATACCGTTATCTAGTCCCCTCCCCCCCCTTATTTTTTTAGCCCCAAGAGAAGGGGGAGCTGACCCTTTTCTGCCTAAAATTTTTTAGTTATTTCGTTTGTTTTTTTTTTCGACGTACTTTCTATGAAATTACTATCCCTGCCGGGATGAGCCCCACCGGGGGTCTTCCCAAAGGGTCAGCCCCCCTCGGGGCTAGAAAAAAAAGAGAAATAACGTCAAAAAAAAATAAGAAAAGAAGACTGAGGCTGCTTTGCTGGGGAAATCCTAGGTATCCCTAAGGTATCCCTTTGGGCATAGTAAAAATCCGAGTGCTGGAATTGGTAGACAGGACAAATTTAAGCTTTGTTGACGTTATGTCGTGAACGTTCAAGTCGTTCTTCGGATAAAAGCTACATGAAAAAAAGGAGAGTTCCTTTATTGGTAAGAAGGGTTGAGCTGTAAACTCAATAGTATTACGCTTTTAAGAGTTCGAATCTCTTGTCTCCTAACTTTTAATTAAATGTTACTATTGTATTATAAATATAATTCTTATATGGTTAATTTTATACATAGATTATATTATTTAATAGTTTTTATAGCTCAATGGTAAAGCGGAATACTGTTAATGTTCTGATAAATGTTCGATTCATTTTAAAGGCTTCAATTGTTTATAAAAGACTTATGTCTACCATTTTTGCAGTTTAAGTGAATTTCAAGAGCCTTTTACTTTTTGAGTTTAATTACTTAACACATTTAATTATTTCAAACAATATTACAAATAATGATTGAGGGCAGTATATCCCTCATAACTAAATAGTTATGATTATTTGTTAATGGCTATTATAGTAGTAACATAAAATAGGTATATTTTACTTAACAATCCTAATATAGACTTATGTAATAGTTATACAATAGTTATGGAAAGGGTAAAGAAAATTTTTATATGTTGTTTATAGTTAATGAAATGACATTTAGCGGTTATAATGCAGTTAATTTAGATTTATTATACATTATTGCTATATTATTAGGTATATTAGTTATTATTAGTAAGAATCCTATTGTATCTGTTTTATTTTTAATAGGTTTATTTTTATGTATATCTGCTTATTTAATCCTAACAGGATTAAACTTTATAGGTTTATCTTACTTATTAGTATATATAGGGGCTGTATCAATCCTATTTTTATTTATATTAATGTTAATAAATGTTAGAATATCTGAACTATTAACAGATAGTATTAATAGTATACCTTTAGCTATATTAGTAGGTAGTTTCTTTAATTACTTTGTTAATAATGTTTTACCATATATGGTAATGACTAATAATTTACTATACCATTTTAGCATTAAAAAAAATTTAACTAATGTTACATCTGTGTCATGAGATGGATATTTAGCAGAAACTTCTCATATAACAAGTATAGGAAATATACTGTATGGTAATTATTCTATATGATTAATAATTACATCCATTATATTATTACTAGCGATGGTTGGGGCAATAGTTATTACTTTAAAGCCACAAAGTAATGTAAAATAAAAAAAAGGTTAAAAATGATATTACGTCTTTCCTGTCTTTTTTTAACATATGTAAAAAAAAAGAAAAAATAGAAATTAGCTCAAGAAATTAGCTCAATTGGTAGAGCATCCGTTTTACACGCGGCAGGTTAAGAGTTCGAATCTCTTATTTCTTATTACTTATTAATAGTAAGTAAATATGTTTATAGAGATCTTAGCTTAATGGTAAAGCGTGTGACTTTTAATCATTCTCATAAGGGTTCAAGTCCCTTAGATCTTATAAAATATATACGACTATAGGTTAATTAAATTAATACTAAATAATAGTATAGTAGTCTTAAATAAATAGTTAGATGTAGGTTTAATTACTAATAAAATGTAAATAATTCAGTTATAAGGTGCCTCTAACAAAAAAAAAAGCGGCCATAGGATAATGGTTAGTCCATTCGTCTTCCAAACGATTTGTACCGATTCGAGTTCGGTTGGCCGTATTGGGTCAGTAACTTAATGGTAAAGGACTTTCTTGTCACGAAAGTAGATATCGGTTCAAGCCCGGTCTGACTCGTACTCTATAATGAACTTTATATATTTCCCCCACTCATGTGGGAAACTTAGGGGATACCCCTAAGGACCCCATTAGGGTCAGGTGAGAGTTTACCTCATCAGAACGAATAAGTTCGTAAGGATGGTTCTAGAAACAAAATTTGAAAAAAAAAAAAAGAACATGTTCTTTTTTTAACCCTTCTTTTATTTTTTCGACGTAATTTCGAGTCTTGTTTTTTTAGGGCTAGTTTCTATTTAAGTTAAATTCTCTATTAACATCCATTCTACTTTTCAGTTATATGTTCAACAACCCTTATAAATTTAACTTCTATTCCATATTTTACTCCAATTCTAGTCAAAATTTTTATCATTAAAATTTTATAATATTACAGGTAAAAGGAAAAGTTGCTATAGGTAAGGCGAGATATTTGCTAAATATTGTGTTTAACACCTGGTGGTTCAAATCCACTCTTTTCCGAATATAGATATAATATTTATACACATCTAAAGGGATAAATTTTTACGCATCTAAAGGGATAAGGTTTTTACGCACCTAGATAGATATAATATTTACACACCTATACAGATAGTATAAGTTATACATAATAACAATAATTTCATTCTTTTGAATTTAGTGTATCTATGTAGTATATTTACAAAATTAAGTATTCAAGAGGTAATTATATTGAAAACAATAACAAATCTTTTAAAAGATTAATAAAAAATAAAGAGTGTAATTCATTTCAAAAATGGGGTTCTTAACATTAGTTTAATTTTAAACGTCATTTTATTAAAAAGTATTGTTCAATTTTATATAAGGTGTTATTAATTATTAAAAAAAAAAGAGTATAGTTTAATTGGTAAAATAGGAAGCTTCAAACTTCAAATTTCCAGTTCAAGTCTGGATGCTCTTGTTATAATATAATGAAAATATATATAAGTTTTAATATTTTTAATAATCTCAGCGCAGCAGCCCCAGCCTTCATGGCGTTTTTTTTCGACGTAATTTATGAAATTACTATCCCTGCCGGGATGAGCCCCATCGGGGGTCTTCCCAAAGGGTCAGCCCCCTCGGGGCTAGAAAAAAAATAAGCAAAAAAGACGCCGGAATTTAATTGTTTTAAATTTTCAAATATTATATGTGTAATAAAGGTTCCTTAGCTTAATAGGTAAAGCGCATTCTTGATAAGGATGTGATCGACGTTCAATTCGTTGAGGAATCAGTAAAGTGCGTTAGTTAAATTGGTATAACGACATGCTACGGACATGTTCTTACAAGTTCGAGTCTTGTACGCACTTGTATTTTAAGTATATGTAACCTATTTCATTTAATTAAGATAGAATTGTGCATACCTGTACTATAAGAATGAACAATTTATTATATCTTTTAGTTCATAGAACAATACAAACTAAAAAAGAGAATTGACTGAGTGGCTTAAAGTGATAAGCTTGAAACTTATTTGGTTGAAAAACCACATCCGTTCGAATCGGATATTCTCTGTTATATTTTGATAGATTCTCTGTTTTATTTTTATAAATAGATTATCTGTTATTCAATATGAGTATATTATCTTGTATTTTTATAAATAGATCATCTGTTATTCAGTATGAGTAAATTATCTTGTATTTTTATAAATAGATTATATTTTATACAATATAAGTACATTATGTTATATCTATATAAATAGTATAACTATGTTATACTTTATAAAGTATAACTATGTTATACTTTATAAAGTACACTGTACATTATAAACAGGTTAGAGCCAGGTTGGTTAGGCGCTTCATTTGGGTTGAAGATCTGTTATGTTCGAATCATAATAACCTGAACTGGGATTTTAAATCATTTTTTCCCCCCCTCGCAAGTTTGCGGGAGGATAAAAATATATAGTAATGTATTTGATATGTAATGTATTATTTCATAATTTTATTACCTTATACATATGTATTACATATTATAAGGATTAACTTTATGGCTAGTATATAAAGAGACTATTATAGAATATAAAAGGCTGTATATTAAACCATTAGTACCGTAAAAATGATGGAGTAATTTCCATTTATTAGGGAAAATGGTAGAAGAATTTCTATAAAAAAAACGAAGTGAATTGAAGTATCTTATTAGCTTCAGGAAAATAAATCAAACGAGATTCTATTAGTAGTGTGAATGAAAATAGATATAGGCTTAAAGTAAAATGGATTAATCTGTTTGAATATAGGGGAACCTTCCTCTAAGCCTTAATATAATATACAAGAAATAGCGAATAGTACTGTGAAGGAAGTATGTAAAATAGTAGTCTTATAAGCAGCTCGAGGTAAGTTTAATAAACATATGAGAGCGTACCTTTTGTATAATGGGTCAGCAAGTTCTAGTTAGATGCAAGCAAGTAGTGATTCGTGAGGATATATTAAATTAGAATAGATATCAACAAGATAGACAATCTAATAATATAAATACACAAAAAAAAATCAATTTGCCTAGATAATCCAATTATTAAGTAATGAATTAGTATCTAATTAGAGACCCGAAGAGTAGTGATCTTACCATGGTCAGGCTTATAAAAGGCCGAATGGGTTATCGTTGTAAAGATATCCAAAGAACTGTGGTAAGTTAGTGAAAGACAATCCTGACTACTATAGCTGGTTTTCCGCGAAACATATGTAAGTATGTAGTTTAAATAACATCATAGCAGGTACAGAACTGTGATCTCGGACAATTTGTGCATTACTATCCTTTTAGGGTATGTAATGCCTTGTGCATATGGGGGGGTCGTGAAGACTCTATTCGCGAGTATTTGCTCTCGGAAGGGCAATGATGAGTGTTGAACTATCAGACATTTAACGATAAGGTTGTATGTCAAAAGGGAAACAGCCCAGAACAAGTGTTTAAGGTTCCAAAGTTTTTGTTAAGTGAAAGTAAGGAAGTATTTAAACTATACAACCAGGAAATAGGCTTAGAAGCGGCCATTTTTTAAAGACCTCGTAACAGAGCACTGGTTCAAACGGTTAATTCGTTAACCTTATAAGTTAAAAGCGCCGAAGATATAACGGATCTAAAACAAAACACCGACACCTTGTCCATAATAATAATAGTAGGTTAAATCCTATTTTAATATACTTAAAAGTTATTTAAGTATTATTTATGGGGTAGCGGAACATTGGGTAAATAGGATTAAAAATAGGTAATAAACCCCTTAGAATCTTTTTTAATGTATAAAAACTGGATTAATAGAGGGGAAGGATACACCTATTTTCATTATTACATCTGTAATTTGCTCGCTACATTGCGGGTTTCCATAAATATCCCAAGTGAGAATGCTGACACGAGTAACGAAAAAGAGGATGCCCCTAAAAGGCCCTCTCGCCTTAAGCTTATGGGAAAGTTAATCGGTCTCTAAATTAAACCTAAAGGATAAAATGATGAGGAGATTATATGTGACAACATAAAGAAATGGAGTAAAATGTTCTGGAAAAGCATATAGTCTAAGGATGTAGATAAAAATACTATCCTTTGGGATGGCCCCTTACAGGGGCCAGACCTAAAGGTTAGTCCCCTTCGGGGACTAGTAAATAAACTAGAGAGATATTACTAGGCATCCTTAAACATATAAAACCGTACCTAAAAACTACCACAAGTAAGCTAGTAGAGAATACGAAGGCGTTTGAGCTAACAATCATTAAGGAACTCGGCAAATTGACACCGTAACTGAGGGAGAAGGTGTGCCATTCCTACTGATTAATATCAGTTTAGGAAAAGGAGACATAAAATGGTGTTGCACGACTGTTTAATTAAAACACAGCACTTTGCGTAAGATGTAAATCAATGTATAGAGTGCGCTATCTGCCCAATGATGGCTGGTTAACGGATTTACTTAGACGACTAAAATAGGCTAGGTTTTGAAGGAACCCCCATTTAATGGCGGCCTTACCTATGAGGGTCCTAAGGTAGCGAAATACCTTGGCATTTAAATGATGTCGCGCATGAATGATCTCACGATGCAACAGCTGTCTCAATGATTGGCTCAGTGAAACTGGAATGGCAGTGAAGATACTGCCTATCTCTAGATAGACGAGAAGACCCCATGCAGCTTTACTGTTACTAGTTATAGGGTATAATTTAACAGGTTTTAGTGAATAAGGTAGTTGAACGACAAAATTGAAACACCTTTACTCTGGTTGTTATATCAGTAGAATAGGTTACATTATTGTAACTGACGTCTGAATGTAATCCATAAAAGGAGGGAGATTATATCAAACTCAGGAGACAATGGCTAGCAGATGGTTTATGCGGGGCACAGATCCCATAAAGAGTACCTGGGAGTATCCAAATTTATTTTTGTAATATGCTATACGCAAATTATATAGGGCTTTTATTAAATAATTGCCTTGTATATTTTAATTTTTTAATTACTATATTTAGTTTGTTATTTTTTATATTTACTTTTATAAAGTATCTATAACTAATTCAGTTATATTTCTATTTAAGTTAGAACTAAACAATTTAATATAAGTAAGATTTTACCTATGTGGAAAATAGGTGTATATATAGTGTTAATAATTGTAAAAAAGATATAATTATAACACTATTAGTTATTTTTTTAGAATACCTCTATAAGAAATGATGTTGATATATACTTCCAAAGTTTAATGGCTTAATCTTGCTTTACTGTTTGACATACACGTCTATCAGTTGCGTAAGCAGGGCATAAAGACCGCAAGACGCAGTAAGGAAAGGTCTTGTATTATTGAAAAAGCTACGCTGGGGATAACAGGCTAATTGCGCCAGAGAGTACAAATTGAGTGCGCAGTTTGGCACCTCGATGTCGGCTTAGCTCATCCACATGAATGCAGGAATCATGAAGGGTACGACTGTTCGTCGATTAAAGAGCTACACGAGCTGGGTTAAATACGTCGTGAGACAGTATGGTTTCTATCTTCTAGAGGAAATTGGAGTAAAATAAGGATAGCCCCTTCGTACGAAAGGAGTTGGGTATGGTAACCTATGGTTTACCTGTTGTTTATGCGCTTAATATTAACCTGATAAATAACGGCAAGAATAGGTTCTCCTTAATAAGTAGAAAATGGGTATCTACAGAAGAGGGAGAGTAATATAGATAGATTCATGTGAATTTATTACCTATTTGAGCTATAGATGGTAATACTTTTATACTCAAGTATTTATACATAGTATAGGCATGGCAGGAAAGCTATGTTAGTTAAGATAAGTGCTGAATGCATCTAGGCACGAAGCTTACCTTAGGATACTCTTAGAAACGTAGTATAACATTACGAATCCAAATTTTTCATAGGGTTAGTGCTAGAAAAGTAGCTGCTACAGTTAACTCTAGTTCTAACAATATGGTTAAGGGATTATAGGCTTTGGCTGAAAGGGCTTTGATGTTCTTAGGTATAAAGTACTAATTTATTATCATTAACTAAATAACATACTTATCATTAAAAATACTTTATTTAGCCTGGTTTGCATAATAGTAATGCACCCGTTTTGTAATCGGAAGATATGAGTGCAATTCTCGTACTGGGCTAGTTAGATATTTTCCCTAATTTTTTTAGTTATTTCTCTTTTTTTTCTAGCCCCGAGGGGGGGGCTGACCCTTTGGGAAGACCCCCGATGGGGCTCATCCCGGCAGGGATAGTAATTTAGATGAAATTACGTCGAAAAAAAAACAAACGAAATAACGTCAAAAAAATAAAAGGGATAGTAATTTAAATCGAAATTACGTCGAAAAAAATAACCGCTAGCTTGCGGTTACTTTTTTAATATAACATAGGTAAAAAAAAGTTACCCCTCCAGTCTTCTTTTCTTTGAAAAAAAGACTGGGGCTGCTTTGCTGGAAGAATGAATGCGGATTGATGTAATAGTAACATACCTGGCTCATGACCAGTAAATAGGGGTGCAAATCCTCTGTCCGCATAGTTAAAGGCTATAGCTTAATAGGCAAAGCAAGCTGCTCATAACAGCTCAGATGAGTGTTCAAGTCATTCTGGCCTTATAGAAAAGGTTAATAACCACCACATTAACACTCTGTAACTTATACATACAGGTGCTGTGGTATTACAAATTCCCAACACAACATGACCAGTATAAACAACATCTTAGAAAAACGAAACACATGAGTGTATACCTGTGGGTTAGTAGGAGATAGTTGATAGGTGGCGCCCTAAATAACCTTTAAAATCTCCAATACGTTATTTTGGTTTTTGATTTCTTGTCCCTTAATATGATTATTGTCGCGTAATATCTTTTCGCTTTAGTTTATCTTATGTCGGTTGTACCGGTCTAGAAAGATGGTGTGAGTGCTACTCTGTATTTATACGGAAAGGTCACAAGTCCTTGTAAAACAAGAGGGTACACTATACCCTACGGGAATACCTTTTGGGGATAGTAATTAACCATTCTTTCCCATGTAATTGTAATACTAGTTCCTAAAGGGGTTTTCTCCCACCCCTTGAGCTGGGGACATCCCCGATCCTCGGGGTAGTACTGGTATATTTTATAATATAGGTTTACCAGCGACGGTAAACCAGCGAAGCAGGCTTACCTAAAAATTTTACTTATAAATTTTGATTCTTAAGGATGTAAGTATTAAACATAAATTAACAATATTGTCACTTTTACATGGTATTTAAATACTTTTTTTTTTTACTTTATATTTTGCGTTTTTAAGCATTTATATAAAATCTAAGGCCCAATAGTCAAGTGGTTAAGACGTAACATTTTCACTGTTAAATGCGCGGGTTCAAACCCCGCTTGGGCTTACTTTATAAGTTATTTTTATGTATTAACTTAAGGGGATATAGTTTAATTGGTAAAACTGCGATTTTGCATATCGTTATTTTAGGATCGAGTCCTAATATCTCCAACGTTAAAATTAAATCTCAAATTATTATTCACTCATTATTATGTCATAATACAAAAGATTATGTTGAAAAAATGGTTGTACTTTAGATTGAATTTCAAATATTATGTCGATATTATGTTACATTTTTATAGTTTATTATTTTTCAGCCCCGAGGGGGAAGACCCCCGATGGGGCTCATCCCGGCAGGAATAGTTTATTTCACTTTTTTATTTTCAAATCTAAATTTGGTAAATGAAGCTTTATAAGTTACTCCTTTATGTATAATAACATTGAAGATAAATGGGTACAAATTCGAAAGGATAATAAAGGTAAGTCTGGTGTTTACAGGTAAGGAAAAACTTTTTAATTCTAATGTACAAGCTACCAATTTCTTAAATATTAGTGAATGAGCTATTCGTAAGTATAAAAAGAGCGGAGCTATGTTTAAAAAGAGTTTTTTTTCAAAAAAAAACAAACAGATGAAGTATATTAGCTGTAAATAAATAGGAGTAATTTTAAAATGCAAGATAAAAAAAGCCCAGGTAGCTCAATTGGTAGAGCGAAACTTTGAAGGTGTTTAGGTTATAAGTTCAAATCTTGTCTTGGGCATATATTAATAGATTGTATTATAGGTTATTTTAAGAAGATAAATTAAAAATCCTATACAGGTTAATAATTATTTATTTAATAGTTATGTTTAATGAAAATACAATTAAATTTAGGTTATTTAAGGTGTATTTAGTTATTTTAAAATGTATTATACATTTAAGGTGAATTAACTTATTTTAAGTTGTGTTTATACATTTAAGGTGAATTAGCTTATTTTAAGTTGTGTTTATACTTTTAAGTTGTGTTTTTATAAGCTATATTTGTATTGCTTATACAATAATTGTAAATATTAAGGTTTATTTACACAGTATCCTAAAATAAATTTATTTTTAGGCCCCCCTCTCTCTCAGAAAGAGGGGGTCCAAACAGCACTAAAAATGGGTATGCTGAAATTGGTAGACAGGTCCCGCTTAGGACGGGGTGAAATTAATTCATATAAGTTCGAGTCTTATTACCCATAAATATTATAGTAACGTATTATTCTATAAAGTTTACATATTTTAATTTATTTTTTTTATATGTTGATCATTATTAATATGTAGTAGACTAATGGTAAGTCATAAATTTTTGGTATTTACTTATGGGTGTTCGAATCACCCCTACATAAAAAAGGTGGATATAGTTCAATTGGCAGAACAACTGTATGTGGCACAGTAAGTTCCCTGTTCGATTCAGGGTATCCTCCCAGTATATTATATATAGGGTTGTTATTTAATGTGCTATATATGTTTATATGTGTTTATATACGTTTATATGTGTTTATATACGTTTATACACGTTTATAAACTAATTTAGTTTACCTATTACATGTATTATAAAATATACTTATACCAACATAGTTTAGATAGGTAATATATTTGTTGTATATTATACAATAATAAGCCAGGATAGTTCAATCGGTAGAACATTAATTTCATGCATTAATAGTGGGAATTCAAATTTCTCTCCTGGCTCGCATAAATTACTTCATATATTTTGTGTTATCTTCTTCTTTTAAAGAAGATACACTTCTTTTAATCATTTTTTTTCAATTAACTTGTGATACAAATGTAATTCATCTTAATTTTATTATACTTAATATTTTTAAGAGAATAGTAGGGAAGTCCAGTGATTTAAATATAGCTTTTTTTAAAAGTGAGGTAAAAGCTTGGGTAATTCACAGAAACTAAAATAATAAAAACTTTTAGTTTTTTATTATAACTATGGAATAAAAAGCCTTAATTAATCTTTATTTTAGTTAAATATTACGTACATGACCCGGCTTACTTGTATCCAAGTAATATATCTTATTTTGTCTTAATATAAAGATATATTCAAAAACCTTATGCTACCAGTTCTAACAGATATTATAGCAAACATAACAGATCAGGAGCGTAAAACAGTAGGATATTGTACAGACAATATTTTTAAAGTATATTATTTGTCACCCCAAAAATTTTTATCATAATTTAATTGTGTTATGAATTTAGACATAGTTGGTAAAAAGTTGATTTTTAGGTATATTTTTTATAAAGTATTTTTCAATTTATTTTTCTTTATAACAATTTTATATAATGATTAATAACTTGTTCTCAGTTTTCTATATATCTTATAGTATTATTATATTAATATAGCTCAAATATATACGAATTAGAAATTAATATAGCTCAAATATATACGACTTAGAAATTAATAGTAATACACATTAAATTGAATTCTTATTTTTTTTTTTGTTTATTAAAACACTTTTATAATTACCTTATACATATAGTACATTTTATGTTATAAACGGGTGAAAGCCAGGTTGGTTAGGCGCCTCATTTAGGTTGAGGATTTGTTATGTTTGAATCATAAAAACCCGAAATAGGATTTTAAATCTTTCCCCCGAAAGATTGCGGGAGGATAAAAATATATAGTAAAGTATAAGGTATAATGTATTATTAGATATGTAATATATTACTTATTAACTTTATTACTTTATTAATCTTTATTATATAATTGTATAATTTATTATAAGCATTAATTTAATGGCTAGCACATATTTAAGATTTAATTGTTAAATAGTAACATTTTTAATTAGTTAATAATATATTTAAAAGCCTTATCCCAATAATTTCGAAAAACTAATTTTATACTTATAGTAAAACATAATCATTAAAAATGATCTTTAAATATCAAACAATATTAAGCCCTCTTGACCAATTTGAAATAAGAAACTTATTTAGTATAGATACACCATTATTAGCAAATATGAACTTATCTATTACTAATATAGGGTTATATATGACTATAGCTGCTTTCATAGCTTTCTATTTTAGTATTTTAGCAACTAACCACTCAAAAATTACTCCAAACAAATGATCTTTAAGTCAAGAAACATTATATGCAACTATACACAGTATTGTTGTAAACCAAATTAACAACAAAAGTGGTCAAGCTTACTTCCCATTTATGTATGCATTATTTATCTTTATTTTAATAAACAATTTAATAGGAATGGTTCCTTACAGTTTTGCCTCAACATCTCATTTTATATTAACATTCTCACTTAGTTTTACTGTTGTATTAGGTGCAACAGTTTTAGGATTCAAAGAACATGGATTAAAATTCTTTTCTTTATTTGTTCCAGCTGGTTGTCCATTAGGATTATTACCTTTATTAGTGTTAATTGAATTCATTTCATATCTAGCACGTAATGTTTCTTTAGGATTAAGATTAGCAGCCAACATATTATCAGGTCATATGCTTTTAAATATCTTAAGTGGATTTACATATAACATAATGAGCTCTGGTATCATTTTCTTTGTTCTAGGATTATTACCATTAGCCTTTATAATTGCATTCTCTGGATTAGAATTAGGTATTGCCTTTATACAATCACAAGTATTTGTGGTATTATCTTGTTCATACATTAAAGATGCACTAGAATTACATTAGAGGTTTATTACCTTTATTTTCTACCCCTGCGGGGTTCCTTTAGGAACCTTAAAGGGTTCCCTAACTTTTTTTTACATATAGGATGATATATTAAAAAAAGTAAAAGGGAAAGAATTAGACTTTTTGACCTTTTAAAGAGTACTATATAATAGAAAAAAGGGGTGTGTTGCATACGGCTATGCATTTTGATTGCAGATCATAAATATAAGGTTCAACTCCTTCACATCCCTGGATTATACCTATGTACAGAACATGTCATAAACTAACTTTTATATAAAATAAACGATTTAAGCTTAAAAATGATAAAATATTTCAACCAGTTACAAATAATTATAGAGCAACCTAAAGTTTTATAATTAGATGAATAATTCACCTATATAACTTCACCCTTTCCCCCCACCCCTAGCAAATATAAAACTTAATAATAATGCATTGGCTATATATCTATATAATTATGCATATAAATAATAACAGGAAATTTATAAAAGATTTAACGGTTTATAATAAATCCGTTAAATAGTAATAAAGCAGTGTAACTGTTAACATAATTTACTAAATGAAAATAAGATTAAAGCAAAAAAAATAAATAAATGAGATTATTTAAAAGTCATCCGATTTTAAGATTAGCGAATTCATACTTAGTAGATTCACCACAACCTATAAACTTAAGTTACATGTGAAATTTTGGTTCTTTATTAGCCTTTTGTTTAGTTATACAAATTGTTACTGGTGTAACTTTAGCTATGCATTACAACCCTAGTGTAGCAGAAGCATTTAATAGTGTTGAGCATATTATGCGTGATGTAAACAACGGGTGATTAATACGTTATTTACATAGTAACACTGCTTCAGCATTTTTCTTCATTGTTTACTTACACATAGGTAGAGGTATGTACTATGGATCATATAGAGCACCTAGAACTCTAGTATGAACTATTGGTACTGTTATCTTTATCTTAATGATGGCCACAGCATTCCTGGGTTATGTTCTTCCTTATGGGCAAATGTCTTTATGAGGTGCTACAGTTATTACTAACCTTATGAGTGCTATCCCTTGAGTAGGACAAGATATTGTTGAGTTCATTTGAGGTGGTTTCTCTGTTAACAATGCAACATTAAATAGATTCTTCTCATTACATTTCGTTTTACCTTTCGTATTAGCTGCTTTAGCACTAATGCACTTAATCGTTTTACACGATACAGCTGGATCAGGAAATCCTTTAGGTGTATCTGGAAACTACGATAGAATGCCTTTTGCTCCATATTTAATCTTTAAAGATCTTATTACAATCTTTGCATTTATATTTGTATTATCTTTATTTGTGTTCTTTATGCCTAATGTGTTAGGAGATAGTGAAAACTATGTTGTGGCAAATCCTATGCAAACTCCTGCAGCTATCGTTCCAGAATGATATCTTCTTCCTTTCTATGCTATATTAAGATCAATTCCTAACAAATTATTAGGAGTTATAGCAATGTTCGCAGCTATTCTTATATTATTACTATTACCTGTTACAGATGTAAGTAGATCAAGAGGTATGCAATTTAGACCTTTAAGTAAAGCAGCTTTCTTTGCATTTGTTGCTAATTTCTTAATCTTAATGCAATTAGGTGCTAAACACGTTGAGTCTCCATTTATTGAATTTGGACAAATAAGTACCGTATTATACTTCTCTTACTTTACTTTTGTAATGTATGGTGTTACTGTTCTTGAAAATACTTTTGTGGATTTAAGACACAAAAAATAGAAAAACCTTTAAAGTTAAATAGCCCTCACGTCTTCTTTTCTTAGAAAAAAAAAAGACTGGGGCTGCTTCTTACTTTTTTTTTTTCGACATAATTTCTATGAAATTACTATCCCTGCGGGATGAGCCCCATCAGGGGTCTTCCCAAAGGGTAAGCCCCTCCGGGTTAGAAAAAAAAAAATTAGAAAATAATGGTTAGATTACCGTTAACTTGTTATGAAAATGGTAAAATTTGTTACTTAGTCTCCCAGAAGGGGCTGACTTAAATATCTGCCCCTTCTGGTGACCATCCTAAAAGGATAGTTACATTTTTATCCATAATAGTATAACAAACCCCAGTAGACAAATTATATTTATCTAGTGGAAAATTGCATTAGTAATTACTATTTCTAGAGCAATAACGGGGAGAAGACTAAGCAGATGTTAAAGCCCCATTAAAAAAATTTGAAAATTTATACTAGTAATCATTAATTACTCGTAAACGAGTTTATCTACATGCTCAATAATGATATGAATATATAACTTCATAAAAAAGTATTATGCTATAGTAGTAATGTGCCGTTTTATAAAATTTCATTACAAATTTCTTATTAGTTTAAGGGCAAAACAAGATATTCATAATATCCTAATCTAAGTTCGAGTCTTAGATAAGAATTCTCAATTTTTAGGACATTTATTTTTTATATATATAAAGAGTTTATTACCTTATCTTTGATATGGTGAATGGTTAAAGTATAGCTGATACATAATCATTCTATACTTTCTAGAGGAATTTATTCTTTTTGTTTTATAGATGTTGTTATCCTCTTTACTTATAACTCCTATATTAGGTGTACTTGCAATATTATTTAATAGAGATAATGGAGTTTCACTAACAAATATTAAATTCATAGCGTTAACTACATCGATTGTAAATTTCTTTATCTCATTAATTATCTTTATTTTATTTGATTTTAGTACAAATCAGTTTCAATTTGTACAAGAATACCATGAAATAAATTATTTTGATTTTTATTTAGGTGTAGATGGTCTATCTATATATTTCATTCTATTAACTACATTAATTATTCCTATATCATTAGTATCTAATTGAAAATCAATAACAAAAGATGTAGAATCTTATGTTATTATAATACTGTTATTAGAAACTTTATTATTAGCGGTTTTCTTAGTTTTAGATATTTTACTTTTTTACATCTTTTTTGAATCTATTTTACCTCCTTTATTTATATTGATAGGTATATTTGGGTCAGATAACAGAGTAAAAGCTAGTTTTTATTTATTCTTATACACACTTTTTGGATCATTGTTTTTACTATTGTCTATCTTAGCCATGTCATCTATCATGAGTACTACCGATTTTGATACTCTTTTTAAAGGAAATTTCCTTTATGTAACACAACTTTTCTTATTTTATGGTATTTTTATAGCTTTTGCTGTAAAAACTCCTACAATTTTCCTGAATACATGACTTTTAAAGGCTCACGTTGAATCACCTTTAGGAGGAAGTATTATTTTAGCAGCAATTGTTCTTAAATTAAGTTTATATGGTATACTGAGATTAATTTTACCTGTTTTACCTAAAGCTTATATGGAATATACTTATATAATTTTCCTAATTGGTGTTATTACTATTGTATACGCTAGTCTTAGTACATTAAGAACAATAGATATTAAAGAACTTATTGCGTACAGTTCTGTTTCTCATGCTGCAGTTTATCTTCTAGGTGTGTTCAGTAACAGTATACAAGGTATTGAAGGTGCGATTAATTTAGGGTTGGCTCATGGACTAGTTTCACCAGGTCTATTTATATGTGCAGGAGGTGTATTATATGACAGATCTTCTACAAGAGTTATTTCTTTCTACAGAGGAGTTACTCAAGTAATGCCATTATTTGCTATATTATTCTTCATACTATGTCTTGCTAACTGTGGAGCTCCTTTATCTTTAAATTTCATAGGAGAATTCTTATCATTATATGGGGTATTTGAAAGATCATCTTTATTTGGTGTTTTTGCAAGTTCTTCTATAATTTTCTCTGCAGCATACACTATATATATGTATCAAAGAATAGCTTTTGGTGGAGCCTATTCAAGAATGTTTACCTTTAGTATACCAGATTTAACTAAAAGAGAATTTACAATCTTATTAATATTAGTTATACCTACTGTATTATTTGGTATATATCCTGCACCAATATTAGACGCTATCCATTATTCAGTTTCAACTTTAATTTACCATTTTGATTATAACATAGTAGCATAACATAGTTACATGTGATGCCTCCTAAGGGTTTATCAAAATACTTCAAACAGGATAAAGCAAGTTACTATCACACTTGTTTTGTACAATTAACATGTTATGAAAAGTAATTACCTTACCAGATAGTATAACATATCCCGGAATATAAATCTTTTGTATTTAAGCTGGAAAATTGCAGTTACGTAATGTAAAAGGCAATTAGGGGAGAAGATTAATCTATGATTTATCTAGGATTAGTAAAGCCCCACAAAAAAAAACAGAAAAGAGCTCATTAAAGAGCATCCCTTTTAGACGCAACAGGTTGTTTTATACATATCGTATTACACAGTCCTTATAGCTAATTAGTCATAGAATTTTATAGTAATGTATTAACTATGTATATCTAATACATGAATAATTCTTATTTGTTTAATAGCAAAATAAGATCTTATCCATGCATTAACTATGTATATCTAATACATGAATAATTTTTATTTGTTTAATAGCAAAATAAGATCTTATCCATGCCCTAAAGCAAATTAAGGTCTTATTAATACACTAATGCAAATAAAGGTCTTATATAATAAATTACTTTAGAACACCTATATTAATGTTTTATATATTATACAATGAATTTATCGTTAATTTTATTTACAATTGGAATTTTAGGTTTTGTTTTAAACAGAAAAAACATAATATTAATGCTTATTTCAATAGAAATAATGCTATTAGCTATTACATTCTTAGTATTGGTTAGTTCACTTAGCTTTGATGATATATTAGGTCAAACGTATGCTATTTATATTATTGCCATAGCCGGAGCAGAATCTGCGATAGGTTTAGGTATTTTAGTAGCTTTTTATAGATTAAGAGGAAGTATTAGTATTGAATATAAATAATGTATCTAGCTATAATAATCTTACCACTATTAGGATCAATAGCTTCTGGTTTTTTTGGTAGAAAAATCGGAGTATCAGGAGCACAAATAATTACATGTACAGCTGTTGTTACTACAACAATATTGGCTGTTTTAGCTTTTTTTGAGGTTGGGTTAAATAATATACCCGTATCCATAGAGGTATTCAGATGAATTGATTCTGAATCATTAAATGTATCATGAGGATTTCATTTTGATTCACTAACAGTTTCTATGCTTATACCTGTTTTAATCGTTTCTTCTTTAGTGCATATCTATTCTATAGGTTATATGAGTGAGGATCCTCACATTCAAAGATTCTTTAGCTATTTAAGCTTGTTCACATTTATGATGGTTATATTAG